AGTCGGCTCAGAATGCCTCTGTTCTATACTCAAATCCCCCTTCGAATGAATGGGGAATTACGTCGATCTTTGATCTGCAGAATAAGGCCTACGAGCTCTCTGTTTTAGTTTTATGGCAGAGAAAGATAGCTCCTGCCTCCTGAGGTCCTTACAGGGACGGGTCAAAAACTTCTTTTTTTATTGAATTTACGCGGGGGAAGAAAGAACTAACTTCGCTTCTGGCTTTCCTGATCTCCAGCTAAAGAAGAAAGAGAGATGGGTTCGTTCATCAATTCAAAAACGCTTGTTTCGTACCTTTAAAAGCAAATTTGCTGCTCGAAGAATAGAAATCTGGCCTAATGGGCTTAGAGTTGTATCAGTTGGCTATTGGTATATAATAACTTCTTTTGCAATTGGTTCTCTTTCTTTTCCAGAATCAAAAAAGTCCTTTGGTCGCGATCAAAAATCAAAGGCAGAATAACGAGCTGAGAAAGGGGGCAAAGCGGAAGGAAGAGAGGCTAAGCACTAGGCGTTCCGATCGATGCTTAGTTCACTCCCAAGAAAAAAAAAATCGTTTACCATTGGCCCTATAATCATAAGAAAAGCCGTACTCCTCCCATACTCTGGTGAATAATTTAATTGCCTCAGTCCGATCAACTTATATTATTAGTCAGTAGCTTGCTTGAGATTTGGAATTAGAGGGGACAATAGCAAGTGACGGTTTCATTCCTTATGACTTCTTACTACTAACTAGGGCTAGGGTTTAGTTTCTGATATAACTGAAATCCTACGATGAACTAAACGAGACTTATGGAGGGACTCGCTTTGCTTGCTCCCCTGTGATGAAGGAAAGCTAACTAGCAAACTCTGCTTCTCCGTCCTGGAATCCAATGCAACCTTCGACCGACCTCTCCAGGTGACCCGACAAGGTAAGCAAGTGAACTCCCAGCATCTAATCCCTCTCCTTCGGACCCTCTATTCCACTCCCTTCTGAGCCCACATCTCCATGTCCTATCGATGCTGATCTCTCCCCTAGCTGGCCATATATTGCATCTCCAACTACAGGTAAGAAGCTCCATCCGAGGGAAGATAAGCCATCTACGAGACCATTCCTGCGAATGAACAGAGCACTTTCGAAACCTCTTATCGAGACCCCATCTCCTGCTAATTATTCATCTGGTGGCGAAGGGCGACTCCACCTGCTAAGCAGGCCAAACACGGGCAACACCTACGAATTCCAATCTTCTGATTGTTTCAATTCCATTAGCCTTTGTGCATTCTGATGTATGGGGCCCATCGCCTGCGCCTTCTCTCTCTGGTTATCGCATTCCTTTCTTAGAACTAATTCATAGGGGCTTAGTTCAAAGCTCGTTTATGGATGAAGTATTTCGTTATAAAAAAAAATGACAAAAGAGTGCATTGGCGAAAGGAAGAGAATGGTCCTGTCATCTCGATTCGCTTCTTTATGACTTAACTCACGACGCGACTTCCCTCTACGTTCAACTCCGATCAAGGCAAGAAAGCAAGCTGAGACTAAGAAGAGTAAACTCCTTGGTACCAGATCAATTGAATTAGCTGGCCGGATCCAGAAAGGTAAGACCTACTACACCATAAGAGCGAGTGAAGTTTACGTAACGTAAGAGCTTTTTTGAAGAAAAAGCGATAGCTAGATAACTAGAGTATAAGAGCAAGTGAGTCTTCAACTGAAGCAAGAGTATACGAAGTAGGTGCAGAAAGAGAAAACAAGCCGAGTCTCCCCCGTGGGAATTTCCTTTCTTTTACAGGAAGAAAATTGGGACAGAGGCGTAGACACTAGGCACTAGTCTCGGTTGAAAACGAAGTTTCAGCAGAAGCAAATTGAAAGGAGGATTGTAGGTAAAGTAAAATCCTTTCCCTGTATCATAAATGTAGAGACCTGCAACTGGGATTCCCACTAAATGTAAATTTTTCTCGTTCTTTCGGATAGTCGCTAATGGTGAATGGTGATTAGAGAGTCAAGTTTAGTAATACTACGGTGAATCATCTCGCTAAAGCAAAATAAGATCCAAATCCTTTTCTCGACTGACCCAGACCCTGGTCCTCGAAGGCTCCCTTTCTGGTTCCATGAATTTTGGTTAAGGCACCCATCTATTGTGGACGTGGTCAGAAAAGCTTGGCAAAAGCATTCCCCGATGCCTTATAGCCTGAGACTTTCCCTAAATCTGGGCAGGACAGCTCAAGAATTAAGAAGATGGAATCGTACGGGGGTGGGGGATTAAGACCTGAATATTGATAAAGAAAGTCTGACTTACAGGCTTTACAGATTGAGATTGGTAATGCATTCAGGCCCAATCTGGCGAAACTCAAAGAAGAGGCTGAAGTGCGAAACGCAAATACTATAATGAATGCCTACTCCAAAAAGAAATTCTTTGGAGTCAAAAGTCTCGGGTTGATTGACTTAAGGAAGTAGATCGGAATATAAAGTTTTCCATCTTCAAACCCTTAACCGCAGAAGCAGAAATCGTTTATCACAATTGAGGCTTGATGATGGGCTCAACAGTTTATGGGCAGCAAAACATTCAGAATGAAACAGTTGCCTATTTTCATAATCTGTACAAGTTGGACAATCCTAGATTACGGGCCAAGCTGATGGGAGTTATTCTGGTCACAGATGAGGAAAATGATAGATTTATTTCCATGCCAGAAGAAAGCGACATCCAAAATTTCATCTTCTCAATGCCCAATTCAAAAACACCGGGACCAGATGGATTTTCAGCTTCCTCTTTCAATATCTTCTGGGCGGGGCTAATGTGGTATATGTTATATAGGACTGATCTTCCTCTGGGACCATACCTAGAGGTCTCAATCATACCTTACCTTCATTGTCCTTATTCCAAAAGGTGAAGGTTCCTCTCGCTTATCACAATTTCGTCCCATTAGTTTATGTAATGTATAAGGCCATTTATTTCTCGAATCAGTGCATCAGCTATAGATGCTGCCTCGGCTACAAGAACTTCTCCGGAGATCAAAGAAGAGAAGGAAATGTCCGTAGTGTAAGGTAGTGAAAGCCTTTGTTTACGTTTACGCCTACTCCCTAAAGGTATGGGTGTTATGGCTAAACCAGCAGGCAGTGGGAACTCTTGAATTGAGGTTTCCAAGATTGTCTTAGTTAGTATGTGATATCTTTCCTGTGCTCGGGACCTTGAGAAAAGGAGTTTCTTTGTCCGGACTGAGGTGCCTAGAGATTTCGTTATGAATAGACTGAATCTTCTTACTATCTCCTATTTCCTTGTTCTTTTTCTGGTAGCCGCTGAGCGGAGGGGAGTTAACTACGAGTATGGAGCTCTGACTATAGTGTTTTTTAAGTGATAAAGGATGTTACTAGTTCGTCGCTCAGGTCATACTTCTTTATTGAAGACTACCCGAAACTTCCCATTAATTGATTTGTGAATTGAAGGAAGAAGCCCAATCAGTGTAGCTACGTGGTTTCCAGCTTAAAGAAGAAAGTAGGCAGCTATATGGTTGGTCCATTTTTAACTTAAAGAATAGCTCTGGTGTTAGCAGTTTTGCAGTGTAGCTGTTCGGTTAAGAGAGGAATCAGTGTATTTTCCTACATATTCGGAGAATAAATTATAAAGAATATATCTGTTCGTTTCTTTCCTTTCGTTCCTTCTCTGTCCACTAGTGCAGCTGGAAGCTCCTATGGTTGACTTGATCTTTTATAACGTAATTCCACTGTACAAAGAAGTATCAACCAATGATCCCGGTGCCATTCAACATTCAATCTTCTGACTTGTCTATAAATAGCTGTCTCACCATCGTATTGAGACTCTCTTTTTCGAAAGAGGGTTCTTTATGCTTCCTTTTCCATACCATCCCAGGTAAGGATGACAGCTAGTACAGATGTCCCAAGGAGGGCTAGCTAGTACTTTCTCAAAGCAAGTTGGTCTGTCAATCCCGCTAAAAATGATAAGGCGTCAAGCTATTCTCAAAGCTAAGAGTTATTCCCCCTTAGTTCTTTATTAGTTGTTGTGAATCCTACTCGGAAGTTCGAGCCAACCCTAAAGGTAGAAAAAAGATGAGGGAGAGCTATACTATTTCAAATCTTCGTTCAGAGGCTAAGTTCCTTCAATAGAAAGAAGTTATAAGTACCAACGATAGTTTTGTGTTCTCTTCCAATTCTGAGAGCTAAGCATGACAAAGAAGGCTCGAGAGACCTAGAGGATGACTCTGGTAATACGTGAAACAAAGATGTTATTGCCCAGGGGTGTTACTATCAATGTTGACAGATCGTCTTAGCGGGTTGAAAGCTTAGTTCAAGCTTCTTCCTTCCTGTTCCAATTCCTTTGCCAAAGGCTTCTCTAATGCGTTCTTTTGCACGTTAAGCCGGGGCTTTCTTTTTCTTTTTTTTGGCTCTCAAGATTTTGAGAACTAACGATTTTCATTCCAGGCCATATCCGAAAGGGTGCGGAAACCTAATGTAATGATCAATCGCATTCCTAAGAAGAACTGAAAACAAAGTCATCGGCGGGCCATAACAGAAGCGACTGCGAAAGCCAGAGAGGAGAGACAATCTTTCATGAGAGAGGGACGAGCAAGTGACAGATTGGGAAAAAAATGGGTAGGCCTTCTGAACGGTCATTTAGGGGCCTTGTTAGCGACCCATCATTCTTCCCTTCCCTAAGCTGTCTCCGATCGAAGCGAGCAAGAGATTATAGGAATCGTCGCTCATAGATGTGAATTGAGAAAGCAAGCCCGAATTTTTGTTAATGTTAATTAGGCTCTCTAGTCTGGTCCCTGTCCCTGGTAAGGTCTGATTGTTATCCGCAAGTCTTGTTTTGACCGCGGGAAGGTGAACTTTGCAAAAGTGCTTATTTGGTTGGGAAAGAGAGAACTTATGACTCCAAGCCTACCCTAGCCGAAAACAAGTTTCAGCTATTGATGTAGTCTCTTGTCGCTACCTACTAGAGAAATCCCTTTTTTACCACTCAACAGAAGGAAAAATCCCATCAGAATCGACGACCTATACTTCAACTAAAGGCACAAGGAAAGAAACAGAGGAAATGCACATGAGTCTCCTTGAAGAACGAAGTCGAAGGTAAAGAAATAAAGGTAGAGTGAGCTTCTAGTTGCTCTGCTTGGATTGGCATGGCTGTCCCCCTTTGCTGGTTGAGGCTCGGCCTTTGACTCTGCTTGCCTCTACTTTTCATGTCAAGCGTACAAGTGTAGTTTTGTGGGATTGACTTCTAAAGACAGGAATTCTTTTTCATCTCCTCCTTGTATAAGTCGACGTCTTAACCTGACTTCCTGAGCTCAGTTGATTGTTGAAGAGCTCTAGCTGGACGCTTACCTTATTATTATGAAAAGGGGAAAGGCTTTTTTTATAGAGAGAGGTGAGTAAGGGGGGAGAATGGAAGACCAAAGAGCCCCAATATCGTACCATGACATTGACCTGATCAAGCGCTTTAGGAGGATCACCTTCATCCATGTTCCGAGAATCTACAATCGCTTGGCTGACTCGCTAGCCCGCCCTTATGGAATGAATACTCAGCCCCTCTAGTACACATGCTATTACACCGGAGCACAGAGTCGTTTGTCATCGAGAGATTGGACATCCCAGCCACAGAGCTCCACAACTATCAAAGGAATCTCCCCTGCCAGAAAGGAGTCCCATAGTTGATTGAGAGTTTCGAGAATCTTCGATAGGAGCATTAGCCAGTACCTGAATAAGCAGCAGTTGTTTCGTGGATTGGAATCTCGAATTCTCAACGCTAATCCCCCTCTATTTGCATCTCGACATTCTTAAACTCCTAAAGCAATCACGGTAAGTTCACTTCGGGAATCAATACAATAAGACCTTTTCACTCTTTTCCCCCGAAGGTGTATGTTGAGCTTTACCCGGACCGCAATTTCTGACGTGAAAAAAGAATAGAATAGCATAAGGTCCGACCTTTTTCATCTAAGGGGTAAATAAGCTGTTAGGGCCGAGGGCAGCGGTTACATCCCGGTGGTAGTCAGCAACAGCGGTTCAGTGTCAAATGAAAGCTAAGCGGGAAGGCTACTTCACTTCAGACAATCAGGCAAAAGCAGCGGTGACCTTCCTTTCGCCAATAGACTAGACCAGCAACTACTACTACGAAAAGTAAGAGCTCAAACTCCTAAGCAACTCATAAACCCAATAAAAAAAGTTTCACCCAGGTATACATATCCTTAGCTTGCGCCCTATTTGAGACTAAGGCAGGGAACCCTGTCCTATCACCTTTATCAAATCCCTAGCTCTATTCCTTAGTGCAACTGTCCTATTCCTACCATGGAAATATCTATATTTCTTTTGTTCTATAGTTTCGGATAGAAAAGCGGACGGTATCATATATGAAGAAAGAGATTTAAAAGCCATAAGTCGTGCTAGCAACAGTCTTACTGTCTTGGCTCCTTTGCCCCGGTCTTTTCTTTTTATAAAGTAGCACGTTCCTCTACGAAGGTGCGTTTTAGGCCACGGTAGCAAGTGTTCTGTAAGGAGCTGTGGGACTAAAAGGCTTATGCTTATCGAGCCCTTAATTAAGAGGAAGATGTGATTTAGTTTTCCCTGTTTTTCGCAAGTTAATCAGAATCGGCAAGATCCCCTCTTGTTCTTGCTGCTTGGGAAGAGCAGGAAGAGGTTATAGCCTTTTATTTTACTTATTCAATTTAAATCGCAAAAAGATGGATGGGCCAAATTGAACAAATCAATTTGCCTGTGCTATCGGGCTACTCAGCTTCAAATCCTTCACGCTCCTTGGGATGCCTTACAGTCAGGGAATCACGAAGATGAAACTAGACTCCTTTTTTGCAGTACCTTCGGTTGAGGTGCATTTATGATTTAATCCAAAGCCTGAGCCTCTGAACAACCTGATGAATCGCGTTAAATGTGCTTTTCTGGCGTCTTTGAGTTTATGTTATGAGTTGATCCTAGTTCATAGTAAGTAGAAGGTGTTACGGGTCGGCCTCGGGAATTCGAGGAGCTACTGACGTTAAGCGTTAAGATTGGACTGCTCTTGGGGGAACAGCTTAGTCCATCTTCAACTCCTAGCATGAAAGTGAAAGTCTCAATCCCAGTTCCATATTAAGAAAGTAGACGGACAGAACTCCCCGACCTTGTTAGGACCCCTTCGGATTGGTCCTCTTCTAGTCGAGTAAGGTGCGTACGCTCTTATGGGGGGACATCCTTTCTAATACGCCTTTCCCGGACAAGGATTAGCTTCTGATCTTCTTGCCCTTGCCTCTTCTTCTTCTTGGTCTCGCTCCCTTCCCGAACCTCCCCACTAAAAAAAAAAAAGATAAGAGAATTTCGAAAAACTTTATGAACCGCGGGGCGATTTGAAAAAAAGTATATCTTTCTTGTAGTGCTTTCCATTCCACTATTCTGATCGAGAAAGAATCGATTCCGAACGACCTAGCCAATCGTTCTCAGCCTATTGTCTATCTTACTACGATTCCTTGGCTGCGTAGAAAATGGATTAGCATTATGTCATTCCTACAAGTGATCCCCCATCCAGGCTTGAATCCTGTGTCCTTCACGGACTTCGAGATCAAATAGAATATGTTTCTTTCCATTCCTCGGGAGCCACTTATTTCTCCGAAACAAGAGATCAAAGTTATTTTTTTTCCCAAGAAGTCGACAGCCTTACACCATTGGGATACTTCGAATAAACTAGAGTACATATAGGATACACCGGTGCTAAAACCTTTTCTCAAGATATCTTCCAAACTGTTAGGGTCCTTGCTCCAGATCTTCTTTCCCCGTTGTGAAAGGAGTTGGTTCCGTAGTTTTAGAATTCGGCTGATCCCAAGTACTCCATCTCCATCATTGCATATTTTTATATAGAAAGTAAAGAAGAAAAGGCATAACCAGAAGAATTGTGTAAAATAAGTGAATTTATCCAGTTGAGGCATGATTGATTTTTTAAAAAGGATTCCCTCCAGACAGCTTAACTCCGTCAAGCCTGTACGAGTAAACAATAGATAAGGTTTGCTTGTTGGTTGTTGACCAACAGAAAGCATGGGATGCCCCACAACAAATAGATGGGAGCAGGAAATCTTTATCATTCGGCGTAGTGCAGCTTATATAGAATAGAAGGGGCAAAGCGCTGTTCGTGGCACAGCTTTCTTATATTACGATATTTTCATTGATCGTAGCTAATTAGGTGGCAACAACCGAAGAAGCAGAAGAAGTAGCTGCTACCGCTTCGTGGGCTTCTTCTTTTTCTGAGTCTGCTCGAAAGGTAACTCGAGAGTAGAAAGAACTAGAATAGAGTATGACAGAACAGAACCAGTAGCTTTGAGCTTTCACGTGCTCTTGTTCACAATCCAGTTGCTATTGAATCAGCGTAAGGAGATGCCGATGAGGGTACAAGAAAAGAATGAGCTTTTGTTCAGAGCTTGAATCAGAATATCCTTCAGTAACTCCAGGATTCCCCTGGTAGGGCATACAGGACATACCAGGTGAGAAGTTCGGGCGGAAAGATAGATCGAGTTTACTTTACCCTCTTGATTGACTTTCACTTTAGGACTGAAAGATAGCAAAGGAAATGGCAGCAGTGCTTTATATATTAGGTCTTCGTTGATCACTTCTGCTTAATTTAAGCACTTCTCTTTCGAAACCTAGAAAGCGAGAAAGAGAAGAGTCAGTTCTTGTGAACGACTCCGATGCTCTTTCTATTTAAGAAGATGGAGGAATAAGCGATGCTGCTAAGATCCGCAGTCGATTTAGCTCTTGAGGGAAGGGAAAGGCGGACTTTAATTTGATGGGCTTTTAGGACTGGCCCGGAGAGAAAGTAGATACTAAAAGTAAAAGCAAAGGGCCCTTACCCTTAGATTTGTCGACTTCATCCGCCCTGCTCTTAGCTCGGGGACTTGCTTAATGGAATGAGGCCTCCCTTGTTCTTTCTTTCGCTATCCTTAGGTTAAGAATACGAATGAATCCCATTTCCTTGAAAGTATCCGACTTTCTTTGTTTTTAGTTTTTAGTAAGGACATTCTCCTTCTTTCCGATTCTGTTAGTGATTAGTGATCCCGAGAATCGAGCCTGATGCCTAGCCGGGATTATTTCGTTGGATTGATCAGCGTTGTAGTCCACGGACTTTGACTCCGGGGAAGCTCATTCAGTTATGGAATGCGTTAAGGGCTCTTAAGGAGGAGAGATAGGGACTAAACCCACCATCCATAGCTGGGAAAGAAAGTCTAATTGAGTTACCAGCTTGGCCTACGCTACGATCGTTAGAACTCCCTCCAATCGGTTCAAAGCCGCAGATCAAGGTTGTTGTGCTTTCTCTTTTTCTAGAAGACTAAGTAGTTGACGAGGTCTCAAGGGCAAAAAACCCTCCCCTTTCAGTCGAGTACTAACAAAGCTTGATAGCGTCGTACCTTGCTTTAGCTCGGTATGGTTCACCAGCTGCCTGTTCTTTTTCTCTTTCAACCTTGGCTTGGTATCGCTAGTAGTAGTCTCCTTACCTTCTCCTCGGCAGGAGGAGTCTTTCAACGCAACTAATGTATACTGACAGGCCAGATTCCCTAAAGTTACAAGTGGGTAGCCGCCAGTCTACCTACCATTTATACATAATATCTGCCCGGTCCTTTCCTTAGCAAGGGATCCGGAATCGAACCCGTGGTACGAGAGTCAAGTAATGTAATGGAAGTTGGCCGTTAAACTTCACCCGTCACTCCCTAACCGAATATAAGAGCCCCGTCTTTTTGGCTGCAGTGCAAGCTATAAAAACCAGGCATAAGAAAAGTAAGGCTCTAAGTTAAGTTGATCTCTTACTCAACAAAGAATACAACTTGATCAGTTCCGCCACTCGGAAGCCTGGTATCTTTTAAGGACCCACTGAATCGGCGGTGTGAGAGCTTTCCTAATGTCCCCTTTCGTCTATGCATAGTCAGTATTATAGTTGGGATAAGTCAAGCTCCAGCCAACTACAGTGCAGTGACCTATAACGCTAGTTTTCCACCGGTTCACCCCGGTTTCAGTCTGGTAATTACTCCAATCAAGTAAGTTATAAAAGGATAGAGAAATCCGCGTCAAATCAGCTGGGGCGCTTTTGATATTTTCAAGTTCTAGGGTTGATTCTAGGGCAAGTCATAGGATTGACAGACGTCAAAGTGAAGATATTTCCAGTTGCTCCATAAGGCCTTTTTTAAGACATTGTCTAATCTCTGCCCTAATCTAATTCTTGACTAGGGAAATTTTTATATGGAAGAGTCTTTCAAAAAACATTATTGAGTCTTTATAAAACCAACCAACTATATATTAGTTTAGTGGAAGGAACATGAGTTGGCATCCTGCTCGCAATAGTTTGAATTACAGGTGTAGAGAAAGAAAGGACATCTCCATGCTTCATAGCTGCACAAAAAAAGGGGATGTGGAATCTTCGATTTAGTATCCTGCTTTATTTATTAAGCGAGTGTGAAGGTTGTAAGGCATAATCCCGTCTCTTTTGGGGGTAATATTAAGTTCTTGCAATCCAGTTCAATAAAATGCTTTTGATCAAACCGGTTATAGTTATATCTTTCTAGTCTCTTTTCTCGTATTCTTAGTGCTGTGTATAAAGAGAAGGCCCCTAGCCTAGTCTGAATGAATGTACCAGTGGATAATATTTCATTGAAGGCGCGTAGCACCTCCCCTTCCCAGAACGGATACTCATCATACGAAAACAGGTCCTATAGATGCCTTATGTTAACAAAGTGAGAGCCGAGTCTTTCCTTTGATGGAAGCACTAGACTCACTATACAGGAGAAGACCTAAAGGTTGTAAATCCTTATTCAGCCAAATTCAATTTCCAAGGTCGAGCAAGTAGAATAAAGTAGGAGTTTCTCACGAGAAAACCTCAATCTTGAGTAAATTGGTTAGTGAATTTATACTTTGCGGGTGATTCCACAAATTTTAGGAAGGCAGTTTAATTACTTCAATGGATGGAATTGCTATAAGACATATACCAGTGATGATAAGTGAGGCTTTAGAGCACCTCAATGTAAAAAGTTACGGTATTTACGTAGACTGCACTCTTGGAACTGGCGGGCATTCAAGTTCTATATTATAAATTATAAATCGCTGACGGTCTAACGAAACATGTGTTGGAGCTTACCTTGTGGCTAAGCGGGTGTCGAACTCATACCTTCCACTCTAGGAAGTACGAGAATAAGGACGAAAATGTAAATAGGTAACAAACAGTCTTTTTGATTAGAGATATCAGCAGTTCCGCTGGACCCTCATTGCCCCCAAGACCTTATAAAAGCGTAGGAGAGCTTAAAAGAAGTGCCTTACCTTAGGCTGGGTCGAGAAAGGATAATGGCATTGGGATCGTGTTTTTGTCATCAGAAGGATCCCGAAGGCATCTAAGCTGGGGTTTCCTACGACCAATAACATAACTGAGGCTGCACTCCGCCTCGATGTCCGTGAAGGTCCGGGAATCTTTTTTGCTTGTCTTCGTCAAACTTGCCAGAACCCCTAAGACAGAATCTAAATTTGACGACTGGTACGAAATTCCAGTTAGAATGCTGACGCTAGATATACAGCTAAGAAAAGAAAGAGCTTTGTCCGTTTCCATAAATAAATGAAGAATCTTTTTCTTTAATTCGATTCATAAGGAAGGCTGAAAAGCCGCAAAAGTGGTTTCAGGGCTTATTCCCATTGATTTCCATCTCACGTTTTGAACCTTCCTCTCGATATTGAAAGCTTAATTGCTGCTCCTTACTGCGAGATAAAGCCCTCGTTCATTCCCAATCCTTAGATTTACCACAGCCTAATGCCTTACCGCCCTTAACGGCCTTGCTTGGAGAGCGCAAATCCTTACGCGGTAAACCAATAGCAGCGGATTCAGTCCTTTCCTTCTTTCTTACTTTCATGGGTAGGTTTGGCCTCTTTCCTTCCTTTGAAAGAGATCCCAGGTGCAGTGCCTATTCACTCTGAATCGGATCTTGATGAAAGCAAGCGCCACGCCCCTTGATATCGATTAGTACTGGGAAGAGAGTCTTACTAGTCCGTATAGTCCCGCGCAGTGACTCTCGCACAAGCTAAGAAAGGAAATAAGTTCTTCCGGGCGCCGTGTATTTTATTTTATCTCCCAAGAGACTAGATCTTAACTTAACAATCTCTCTTTCAGCCTCATAAGTAAGAGCTTACTGTGAATCTGTCTTATAGCTTTCAAAGCGTGGACAAGAAGGAAAGCAAAGCTAACCTATTGATAGTGGCACTCCCACAGGCTGGCGGGGAACTCCCATATGGATGGCTGAGAATAATTCATATATTCATATATGAATATTCATATTTCATATATAGGCTATAGGCTTGAAAAGAGTGCTAGCTTTCGAATCTTGTCTTGCTTGAGTGCTAATCCTAGAACCCGCTTGAAAACGGGCTTTTCCCTAAGGTACTGCTAAAGGCTTTCCTTGAAAGGAACGGAGTTACTCGAACAATAGATAGAGGGACTTAGGCCTTCCAGAAAAAACTTAAGCCAGCAGGTTATAGGTCAAAAGACTGACGGGCAAGCTAGCAAGGAAAGTCTCTT